ACTTTTTAAAAACCCCAATTTTTTTTTTGATTTGGGTTTTTAAAAATATGAATTGGAATTTTTTGTAAAAAATAATAGCTATGGGACAAGGGTTACTCGTACATGTGTATAGATTTATTCTTATTTTTAATAAAAATTATTTTCGATCATGTTGATTTTTTTGTATTTTCTGTAATTTTAAAATACATCGGAACGTATTAAAATGCATCTGATATGAATGTGTGTGTGGATCGATTTATTTTTATTCTTAGCGTAGCATTTCTCGCACATAAATTGTGGATCGTTAAAATATATGGGTCGCACTCGTGTACATGTGTGTGTGTGGATCGATTTATTTTTATTCTTAGCGTAGCATTTCTCGCACATAAATTGTGGATCGTTAAAATATATGGGTCGCACTCGTGTACATGTGTGTGTGGGCCGAGCGTGTTGTATGTTAGGATTGCCCCCAAACAGGGGGTACATTTTAATACGTTCCGATGTATTTTAAAATTACAGAAAATACAAAAAAATAAAAATGGAACTAGCAGGATTTTGATGTCTTATAACCCTAGGGGTAGGATATTATAAGATTTTCATATGATTGTTATGTTTAATTTTTATTAAATTTAATTTTTTTACTAATATATTGTGAATTCTTGTTCTAACCCCCCCTAGGAGTGTCCGATAGGATATGAAATTATTTAGGGATCTGGGATCCGGGAAAGGGTATATGTATGGTATGGTTATACTACAGGATGTGGATGGAAGAGTATCTATTGTCTGGATGTAAATATTTCCTAAGCTTTGCGTAGCACTTGAATCGGGAATTAATAGAATTACCTATATATGTGGATTAAAGAAGTTATTGCATAATTTTTGGAGTTCTAAAAAATTATGGATGTAACTATTCTAATATTAACTCATTTAACACCTATTAATCTTTAGTAATAGATATATATAATTGTAATTATCTGTTAAGATGTAATGTTTACGTATATAAAATATTTAATGATGTTTATACCCACCCGTAGGTTATACCGAGGGGCCAGGGGCCTGGAGGTCTCCCGGAGGGAGGGGGATGTGACTATACTCGGAGGAATTAAGGAGGGGGGGAATATGAATAATGTACCGGTGTATTTTTTTTATTTTAAAAAAGTTTGATTCTAGCTTATTAAATTTACTCTCTGATAATTGGACATGTGAGAATTCTCGTGATTTTAATTTTCTAAATGAAATGAAAAGAATTATTTGCAGTCTTATGTATTAAATATATTAAATTTTTTTAGATTTAGTTAATTGGAGGAGTTTCGACTAAAATTGTGCCAGCAGTCGCGGTTATACAATTTGAAGCGGGTAATTTTTTTTGGTACAATTATTTATATTTTAGTTTTTTAAAACTTTTAAAATATTTCTTTTTAAGTGAAATTATGAGGAATAAAAATTGTTTTGTTTGTGATTAAATAAGAAAGTTCTGTTGTGGGAAGAGGATTAGATACCCTTTTACTATGAATAATGAATGTTTGCCTTAGTATTAATAGTTATGGTCTTTAAATTAAAAGAATTTGGCGGTAATTTAGTCTTTCCAGAGGAACCTGCCCTGTAATTGATAATCCACGATGAATTTTACTTTATCTGGGCTTGTATATCTCTGTCATTGAGTGTTTTATAAGAATATTTTCTTTGATTTTTATGGAAAAAATGTCAGGTCAAGGTGCAGCTATGATAAAGAAGAGGTGGGTTACAATATAATTATATATGAATATAAGTATGGAAATTTTATTGAAATTGGATTTGGGAGTAATTTTAATTAGAACATTATTTTGATATAGCTCTAAATTATGCACACATCGCCCGTCACTCTCGTTATTAAGATGAGATAAGTCGTAACAAAGTAGACCTACCGGAAGGTGGGCCTGGAACTAATCAAATTATAACTCCTAGGGAGTATTATTATTTACATTAATAAGTTAGTTGTGCGATTCAACTTAATTTGATAAGTAATAAATTATTATTTTTTTTATAGTTTGTTTTTTATTAAAAGTAATTTATTTATTAGTAGTTTTTATCGAAATTATAGTTTTTATTATAGCTAATAGTACCGTGGGGGAATTTTTTATTTTATTAAAAGTAGTTTTAATTTAATGTACCTTTTGTATCAGGGTTAATTAATATATTTTATGGATATAGTTTTCCCGAAAAAAGAAGAGATATAATAAAAATTTATTTTTTGTTTCAAAAGGATTGATAATTTTATTATAGTAATGAAATGTTATTCGTTTCTTTATATCTGGTTGCTTTAGAATTTAATTTAATTAAGGTCTAATTTTGTTTTAATGTATTTTATTATTATTTAGGCTAAGGATTTTGGGGATAAGCTCATAATTCTTTTTATAACTTTAATTTATTTATAGATTTTGTAGGCTTAGAATCAGCCATCATTAATTTCGTTATAGATGATTCTTTTTATTTATTTATTTATTTGAGTTTAATTTTTTATAAAGTTAATTTAATAAATTTATTGTTTAATACAATAATGATTAAATTAGTATAATTTATAATTAGTTTATAGTAACTCGGCAAGTTTAATGTTCGCCTGTTTAACAAAAACATGTCCTTTAGATTATTAATTTAAGGTCTAACCTGCCCAATGATTAAGATTGAATGGCCGCGGTATTTTAACTGTGCTAAGGTAGCATAATCATTTGTCTTTTAATTGAAGGCTAGTATGAATGGTTGGACGAGATATTAACTTTCTTTAAACTAAGAATTATAATTTAATTTTTTAGTTAAAAAGCTAAAATTTATTAATGGGACGAGAAGACCCTATAGATCTTTACTTCTTTTTTACTTAACAAATTTAGTTGTATAATTAATTTAAGTGAAATAAAAGTTTGATTGGGGTGATTGCAGAATTGATTTAACTTCTGTTTAAATTTATCATTAATTAATGATTAAATGATCCAGTTATATTGATTATAAGATTAAGTTACCTTAGGGATAACAGCGTAATTTTTTTGGATAGTTCGTATTGATAAAAAAGTTTGCGACCTCGATGTTGGATTAAAATAAGTGATAGGCGCAGTAGCTTATTTACTAGGTCTGTTCGACCTTTAATTTTTTACATGATCTGAGTTCAGACCGGCGTGAGCCAGGTCAGTTTCTATCTTTTAATTTCTGATATGCTTTAGTACGAAAGGACCAAGCATATAATATATTATTTGTATTTTGATTTATATTACTATCTTGGCAGATTAGTGCGTTAAATTTAGAATTTATTTATGTGGTTTAATTCCTCAGATAGTAATATTTGTTGTATTTTATTTATTGACTTTAATTTGTGTTTTGGTGGCTGTTGCTTTTACTACTTTATTAGAGCGCAAGGTTTTAGGTTACATTCAGCTTCGTAAGGGTCCTAATAAGGTAGGTTTTATGGGTTTATTACAACCATTTTCTGATGGAATTAAATTATTTTTTAAGGAACAGACTTATCCTTATTTTTCAAATTTTTTAATTTATTATTTTACTCCTGTTTTCATACTTTTATTATCTTTCATTTTATGGGTTTTATTTCCATTCACCATGAATGTGTATGGGTTTAATTTTGGGGTTTTATTTTTTTTATGTTGTACTGGTTTGGGTGTTTATGGGGTATTGTTATGTGGATGAAGATCTAATTCTAATTATGCTTTGTTAGGAGGGATTCGTTCTGTTGCTCAAACTATTTCTTATGAAGTAAGAATAGCATTAATTATAATTTGTTTATTAATACTGGTTTTTAGTTTTAATTTACTTGATTTTATAACTTATCAAAGTTATATTTGGTTTATTTTTTTATCTTTCCCTTTATTTTTTTGTTGATTTTCTTCTTGTTTAGCGGAAACTAATCGTTCTCCATTTGATTTTGCCGAAGGTGAATCAGAGCTTGTATCTGGTTTTAATGTTGAGTATAGAAGAGGTGGGTTTGCTTTTATTTTTTTATCTGAATATATGAATATTATTTTTATATCATTGTTAAGATGTATTATTTTTTTGGGTTGTGATTTATATTCTATTATATTTTTTATTAAGGTTTCTTTATTAGTTTTCTTGTTTATTTGAGTTCGTGGTACTCTTCCACGTTATCGTTATGATAAGTTAATGTACTTAACTTGAAAAATATTCTTGCCACTGTCTTTGAATTATCTTTTGTTCTTTTCGGGGTTAGTAGTAATAATGCTATAATTATTACATTAATTATAGTGAAGTTAAAAAGGGTATTATTCCTTTATCTCATATTTTCAAAATATGTGCTTTATAAATAAGCTATTTAACTAATTATTAGAGGTTAAGTTGTCTCAAATCTTCAATGAGATGGGGTTAATAATGAAATATAAGAAGTATAAAACTGTTAAGATTTGTCCTGTTAAAATAAAAGGTTCTTCAGCAGGGCGTGCCCCAATTCAAGTTAATAAGAGTATAATAGATACTAATGATCAGAATAATAATTGTCTAACAGGGTAGAATGAGGTTCCTTGGAATTTATTTTTGTTTGTGAATGGTAGAATAATGATAATAGCAATTGATGCTACTATAGCGATAACTCCACCTAACTTATTAGGAATAGATCGTAAAATTGCGTAAGCAAATAAAAAATATCATTCCGGTTGAATGTGTACTGGTGTTACTAAAGGATTGGCAGGGATAAAATTTTCAGGGTCCCCTAGTATTCGGGGTTCTCATAAATTTAATATAATAAATAGTATTATTGTAATAATTACTCCTATTAAATCTTTAATAGAATAATATGGGTGAAATGGAATTTTATCAAAGTCTCTTTTTAACCCTAATGGATTTCTAGATCCCGTTTGATGTAAAAATAATAAATGGATTACTGTTATTGCAGCGATAATAAATGGTAGGAGAAAATGTAGGGCGAAGAACCGAGTTAATGTTGCATTATCTACAGAAAAACCACCTCATAATCATATGACTAAATCTCCCCCAAGATAAGGAACTGCTCTTAATAAGTTAGTAATTACGGTAGCTCCCCATAGTGATATTTGTCCTCATGGTAAAACATATCCTAAGAAAGCAGTTCCTATAATTATAAATAATATAATAATACCAACCATTCAGGTTATAATTAATTTATAAGATCCATAATAAATTCCTCGACCAATATGTAAATATAAGCAAATAAAAAACAATGATGCTCCATTAGCATGTAATCTTCGTAGAAGTCATCCATTATTAACGTCTCGACAAATATGTACAACTCTTCTAAATGCTAATTCAATATTACCTGTATAATGTATAGCTAAAAAAATTCCTGTAATAATTTGGATTATTAAACATATGCTTAATAGGGACCCAAAGTTTCATCATAATGAGATTCTTGATGGTGCTGGTAGATCAATTAATGACCCATTAATAATTTTAATTAGCGGGTGGGTTTTTCGAATGGGTTTATTCATTAGTTTTTTTTGCGTAAAGGCCCTCTTGATACTTCTACAATATTAGAAATTACGATTATGGTTAAAAACAAGTAACTAATAATAGTTAAAGTTACAAATAAATTGTGCATATTAAAAAGCTTCATAAGTCTTATGACTTGATCATTATAAATTATATTCTTTTTTCTTGTGGATCATATTCTTCTTGTTCTCAATTGATCCACAAGAAGAATAACCACTGATCTAATTATTAGGGCTGATGTTGTTATTAAAAATATTTTTGTTGATGATTCAAATTTTTCATTTGAAGCGATTCTAGCTATGTAAATAAATAGGACTAGGGCTCCTCTTAGTATAGTGATTAATAGGATGTATGAAAATCAGAATGTATTAATTATCATTCCGGTAATTATTGCGATAATGATTGTTTGAATGATGAGCCCTAGTCCCATTCTTATAGGGTGCTTTAATATAACGAATATAATTCTAATTGTTATTGATATTATTGATATTAATATATATATTTCAGTAAGTAGTTTAAGAAAAATTTTAATTTTGGAGATTAAAGATGAGTGATTGACTTTTTACTGAAGTTTTAAAGAATATTCTAACTATGATTTACAAGATCATTATTTTTTTTAAACTATTAAAACTTATTAATTTTTATGATTATTATTTAATTGTTCTGGTTTTTATAATTTTTTCTGGGTTAGCTGTTTTTTGTTCAATGCGTAAGCATTTACTTTTAACTTTATTAAGATTAGAGTTTTTAGTTTTGTCTTTGTATTTTATATTTTTTGTATTTTTAGGTTTTTTTGGTTTATCATATTATTTTATTTTAATTTTTCTTACTTTCGCTGTATGTGAGGGGGCTTTGGGTCTAGGTATTTTAGTTACCATAATTCGTAGATGTGGGAGTGATAGAGTTATAAGATTATCTATTTTGGGATGGTAAGTTTATTAATGTATTTATTTTTTTTGATCCCTGTTTTATATTTAGGTTCCTGATGACTTGTTTTTTTGTTTTTGGTTTTGGGTTTTTTCTTTTTTTTAAATTCTTTTTGGTTTTTAAGATTTTATTCTATAATCAGATATTCTTTGGGAGGAGATTTATTGTCTATGTGTATAATTTTTTTAAGTTTATGAATTGTTCTTTTAATAATTTTGGCTAGATATATAATTTATTCTAATAGGAATTATTATATTGAGTTTATGTTAGTGAATTTATTTCTTTTAATTTTTTTGATTTTTTCTTTTTGTACTACGAATTTATTTTTGTTTTATTTATTTTTTGAGTCTTCTTTAATTCCTACCTTATTTTTGATTTTTGGATGAGGGTATCAGCCTGAGCGGTTAAGAGCTGGGTTTTATTTATTGTTTTATACTTTATTTGCTTCATTACCTCTTTTAATTACTATTTTTATAATCGATTCATTTTGTGGTACTTTGTATTATTTTATTATTTCTTTAGATTGCAATTTTTATATTTATGTTTCATTGATTTTAGCTTTTTTAGTTAAAATGCCTATAATTTTTGTTCACTTTTGACTTCCTAAGGCTCATGTTGAGGCTCCTATTTCAGGTTCTATAATTTTGGCTGGTGTTCTTTTAAAATTAGGGGGTTACGGTTTAATGCGTGTATTTAATTTTATTTTTGATTATAGAATTAATTATAATTATTTATTTATTGGTTTAAGATTGTTTGGTTCCCTTTTGGTTGGGGTTTTATGTTTATATCAGATTGATATTAAATCATTAATTGCTTATTCTTCTGTAGCTCATATGGGTTTAGTAATTTGCGGTATTTTTACTTTAAATTTTTGAGGTCTTTGTGGTTCTTTAATTTTAATAATTGGTCATGGTTTGTGTTCTTCAGGGTTGTTTTGTTTGGCTAATATTATTTATGAACGTGTTCATAGTCGGAGTTTTATAATTAATAAGGGTTTAATTTCTTTTATACCATCTCTTTCCTTATTTTGATTTATTTTAAGATCTAATAATATGGCTTCTCCCCCCTCCTTAAATTTATTAGGTGAAATTATATTAATTAATAGAGTAATAAGATGAAGAATTATTAGATTTATATTTTTGGGTTTGTCTTCTTTTTTAAGTTGTTGTTATAGAATTTATTTATATTCATATGTTCAGCATGGTTCTTTTTTTAGAGGTCTTGGAGTTTTTAAATTGAATTCATTGCGTGAGTATGTTTTAATTTTATTTCATATTTTGCCTTTAAATATTATTGTTTTAAAGTCTGATATTTTTGTTTTATGGTTATAACCCATATAGTTTATTAAGAATAATAATTTGTGGTATTATAGGTATAATTATTTATTTTGGGTTTTGTTTAATATTTCTTTATATTTATTAGGGGGTTTTTTGCTTTTATTTTTTGGTTTGACTTTTTGTGTATTAGGTTTTTATTTTTTATTTATTGATTATGTTTTGTTTTTGGATTGGGAATTTTTAACTTTAAATAGATGTTCTATAATAATAACTTTTTTGTTTGATTGAATATCTTTATTATTTGTTGGTTGTGTTTTCATTATTTCTTCAATAGTTATTTATTATAGAGAGAGATATATGTATGAAGATCGGGATAAGGTTCGTTTTTACTTTTTAGTTGTTTTATTTGTTATATCAATAATAATGATGATTGTAAGTCCTAATTTAATTAGAATTTTGATTGGATGGGATGGTTTAGGTCTTGTATCTTATTGTTTGGTTATTTTTTTTCAGAATTATAAGTCTTATTCTGCAGGTATGCTTACTATTTTAACTAATCGAATTGGTGATGTTGCTATTCTTATTTCCATTTCATGGATATTAAATTTTGGTAGTTGGCATTATATTTTTTATGTTGGTTTATGGGATTATTGGGGTGTTTATTTGGTCTTATTAATTATTTTAGCTGGCTTTACTAAAAGAGCTCAGATTCCATTTTCTTCATGACTCCCTGCTGCTATAGCAGCCCCTACTCCGGTATCTTCTTTAGTTCATTCTTCGACTTTAGTGACTGCTGGGGTTTATTTATTGATTCGGTTTTCAAATTTATTTATTAATATTGATTGTTCCTTGTTTTTATTGTTGTCTATAATAACAATATTTATGGCTGGGTTAGGTGCAAGATTTGAATTTGATCTTAAAAAGATTATTGCTTTATCTACCCTAAGACAATTAGGATTAATAATATCTATTGTATTTATTGGTTTTCCTGTCTTAGCCTTTTTTCATTTATTAGCTCATGCTTTTTTTAAGGCCTTATTATTTCTTTGTGCTGGTTTAATAATTCATTGTATAAATGATTCCCAAGATATTCGTCATATAGGAGTTATAGTTAATCAATTACCTTTTACTTGTTCTTGTTTTTGTATTTCAAATTTATCATTATGTGGTTTGCCTTTTATGTCTGGGTTTTACTCTAAGGACATTATTCTGGAAATAATAATGTTGTCTTATTATAATTTCTTTGTATTTCTTATTTTTTTTGTTTCTGTAGGTTTGACTGTCTCCTACAGAACTCGGTTAATTTATTATTGTTTGTCTTTTAATATAAATTCTTATGGTTGTCAAATGTATTATGAAGATAAAATTATGATAAAGTCTATAATTTTATTGTCTCTTTTAGCTATTTTTAGCGGTAGAGTTTTAAGTTGGGTTCTTTTTAGTTGTCCTATTTTAGTGGTTTTGCCATTTTATTTGAAGGTGATGCCTTTATTATTTGTTTTAATTGGCGGTTGATTCGGTTATGAATTATGTTTTGTTGGTTTTACTGATCGTTTGTATTCTATAAAGATATATTTATCTTCCTTTTTTATAGGTTCAATATGATTTATGCCTTCTTTCAGAACTTATATAATATATGATGGTACATTTAAGGTTTCTGGTACTTTTGTTGATTTAATGGATAATGGTTGGGGGGAGTATGTAGTTTCTTGTTCTCCTATAATTTATAGCTCTTATCTGAGTAAATTAATTCTTTTTTATCAATTAAATAATATTAAGGTTTTTATAGGTGTATTTATCTTTATTTTTATGGTTTCCCTAATTTAACTCAAATAGCTTAAGTTTAAAGCTTAGTATTGAAGATACTATTATAAGATAATGTCTTTTTGAGTATTTAATGAGTTTAACTCATCTCTTCATTGAAAATGAAGTGTTTTTATTAAACTAAATAAATAAGAGAAAAACGGAGTTTAACCGCTTTAAAAGATAGTTAGCAGCTTCTTTTAGATTCTTCATTCTCTTTTAGTTGGATAAGTATATCATTTTTTTCATTAACAATGAAATGCCTCTGTTTTGGCTTCAACTAAATTTTTAAGTAAGGAGATTAACTCTATTTTTAGGCCGAAACTAAATGTAAATTTTACTTCACTACTTTTACTGAGGAAGACTAAGAAGTACCTTCTAATTGCAAATTAGATGTTATTTTTAACTACATCCCCATTTAGCTCATTCTAAAACCCCATTATTTCATTCATGATAAAGTCCTATTAAAAGAATCATAATAAATAAGGTTACTGTTAAGAATCATATTGTGATTAGTCTTTTTTTAAGTACAATAATTATTGGAAGAATAATTACGATTTCAATATCAAAAATTAAAAATAATACTGCAATTAGGAAGAATTGGATTGAGAATGGCATGCGTGACGATCTTTTTGGATCGAATCCGCATTCAAATGGAGATATTTTTTCTCGATCTAGAATTGATTTTTTAGAAATTAGCGAACATGCTATAATTAATCCTAATGAAATTAATGTTGCTATTAGAAGGGAAATTCTAACTTTAATTATTATCTTTTTTATAAAATAAACCTTTTAATTGGAAGTTAAATATACTTTTTATACTAAAAAGATAACTACCTCATCAGTAAATTGAGATGTATAAGAATAATCATACTACATCAACAAAGTGTCAATATCATGCTGCTGCTTCAAATCCGAAGTGATGTTTTCTTCTGAAATGGAAGAGTATATGTCGTATTAAGCAAATTGCCAGGAAAGTTGTCCCAATAATTACATGGATTCCGTGGAATCCTGTTGCTATGTAGAAGCATGACCCATAAATGCTATCTCTGATAGCGAATCTTGATTCATAGTATTCATATGCTTGTAGTATTGTGAAGTATAATCCTAAGATTACAGTAATAAATAAGGCTTGGGTGGCCTGTGTGTGGTTTTTTTCTATTAATCTATGGTGTGCTCATGTTACTGTAATTCCTGAACATAGTAGGATTATTGTATTTAGAAGTGGAATTTGTATAGGATTAAATGTTAGAATCCCCTTTGGGGGCCATATTCTTCCGATTTCAATTGCTGGGGCTAATCTTCTATGAAAGAATCCTCAGAAAAAGGAAATAAAAAAGAATACTTCTGAAATGATGAATAAAATTATTCCTAATTTAAGTCCATTAGTGACAGCAATTGTATGCTTACCTTGGTAAGTTCCTTCTCGAGTAATATCTCGTCATCATTGAATTATGGTTATAATTGTGATGAATACTCCTAGTATATATAATCTAATATCATTTTTATGAAATCATATAATTATTCCAGATGTTAGAGTTATTGCTCCAATTGATCCCGTTAAGGGCCATGGTCTATAATCCACTAAATGGTATGGGTGATTACTATGTCTTCTCATAAGCTACTTCTCTTGTATATAAAGTTCTAAGTACTGAAAATACGTATGCTTGAATTACTGAAACTGCAGTTTCAAATAATATAAGTATAATTTGAATAGATATTAGTAACGGAATTACTGATTCTGATATATTTATGATATTATTTCCTAACAAACACATAAGCAGATGTCCTGCAATTATGTTTGCTGTAAGGCGAACAGCCAAGGACCCAGGCCGGATGATATTTCTAATTGTTTCAATGCAAACTATAAATGGTATTAATGGGGCTGGTCTTCCTTCTGGAATTAAATGTGCGAATATATGTTGAGTATGATTAAATCAACCAAAAATTATAAGTGATACCCATATTGGCAGAGCTAGGGTTAAGGTGTAAACTAAATGACTAGATCTAGTAAATACATAAGGTAATAATCCTATTATGTTGTTAGTTAAAATAAATATAAATAACGAAATGAATAGGATTGAAAATCCTAATGTATTAGGTCCTAGGAGTATTTTAAATTCTTGGTGTAATTTGTTATAAACTAATTTAATTATAGATGAATATCGTGATGGCATTAATCAATATGTTGATGGAATGATCAAGAATCCTAAAAATGTTCTTGTTCAGTTTATTGATAATCTGATTGATGTTGCGGGATCAAAGGTTGAGAATAGATTTGTTATCATTTTCAATTTATTTGAGTTTCAATTTTTTTTTCTTGTGAGAATTCAGCAGGGTCAGAAAAGTATAAGAAGTATATTATAGTTCAAATTATAATGAATGATAAAATAAATATCAGGAATAAGGTTGTTCATCATAAAGGTGCTATTTGAGGTATTAAGGGATATTAAATTTAATATCTTTAGTTTGACAATCTAATGTTTTATTTAAACTAATCTCTTAATCATTAAGGGTATTTGTTAATTACCATATTTTGGTTTAAGAGACCATTACTTACTTTCAGTCACTTAATGTTTAATTAGACTTAAGTCATTCAATAAATTGATTAGTTCTTACTCTTTCAATAACAATAGGTATAAATCTATGATTTGCTCCGCAGATTTCTGAGCATTGGCCAAATATTAGCCCAGGTCGACTGATTAAAAATCTTCCTTGGTTTAATCGGCCAGGGGTTGCATCAATTTTGATTCCTAAACTTGGAATTGTTCATGAATGCAGGACATCTGCTGCTGTAATTAGGATTCGGATTTGTGTATTTATGGGTAAAACAATTCGGTTATCCACATCCAGGAGACGAAAGTCTGAGTATTCTAAATCATTAGAGGGCTTCATGTATGAATCGAATTCCACGTTTTTAAAATCTGAGTATTCGTATCTTCAATATCATTGGTGGCCAATTGATTTAATTGTTATTAATGGGTTGTTGACTTCATCTATTAAGTACAATAATCGTAATGATGGTAAAGCAATAAAGATGAGTGTAATTGCAGGTATAATAGTTCAAACTAGTTCGATTGTTTGACCTTCTAATAAGTATCGGTTAATTAATTTATTTGTTAATACAGTAGATATTATATAACCTACTAGAATAGTAATTATAGTTAGAATTATTAAAGTATGATCATGGAAAAAGATTAATTGTTCTATTAATGGTGAATTAGCATCTTGTAAACCTAAACTAGCTCATGTTGCGATTCTTAATGAAAGAAGTTTCTTTATAAATGAAGCTTAAATTCAACGCACTAATCTGCCACATTAAGAGCTGCATAGAATAGGTAGCTCTGAATAGGAGTGCTCAGCTGGTGGGTACTTTTGTAGCCATTCAATATTAGTTGGTAATCTTTGAGAAAAGACTACTTGTCGTTTTGAAGATAGTCTTTCTCAAAGGATGAAGATGAATAAGAGAATACCGATTAGCGAAATAGTTCTTCCTACGGAAGAAATAATGTTTCAACATGTAAATCTGTCTGGGTAGTCTGAATATCGTCGTGGTATTCCTCTTAGTCCTAAAAAGTGTTGTGGGAAAAAAGTTATATTTACTCCAATAAATATAATCAGGAATTGGATTTTTAATCATAAAGGATTTAATGTTATTCCTGTAAATAAAGGGTATCATTGAACTAAGCCTGCTATAATAGCAAATACTGCTCCTATGGACAATACATAATGGAAATGTGCTACTACATAATAAGTATCGTGCAATACAATATCGATTCTTGAATTAGCTAAGATAACTCCTGTTAATCCACCAATTGTAAATAGAAATACAAATCCTAGTGCTCATAAAATTCTTGGTGAATAATTAATTACTCTACCGTGTAATGTAGCTAGTCATCTAAAAATTTTAATACCAGTAGGTACTGCGATAATTATTGTGGCTGATGTGAAGTAGGCTCGTGTATCTACATCTATACCTACTGTAAACATATGATGTGCTCATACAATAAATCCGAGTAATCCAATTGCTAATATAGCATAAATTATACCTAGAGATCCAAATGCTTCGTGTTTTCCAGTTTCTATGGCGATAATATGGGAAATTAGACCGAATCCTGGTAAAATTAGAATGTAAACTTCTGGATGTCCAAAAAATCAAAATAAATGTTGGTATAGAATGGGATCTCCTCCCCCAGCTGGGTCAAAGAATGATGTATTGAAATTTCGGTCAGTTAATAGTATAGTGATTGCTCCTGCTAATACAGGCAGGGATAGTAGAAGAAGGAGGGCTGTAATTCCGACTGATCATACAAATAAAGGAATTCGTTCTGGAGTTATTCCTGTAGATCGTATATTTATAATAGTTGAAATGAAGTTTACTGCTCCTAAAATTGATGATACACCTGCTAGATGAAGTGAAAAAATTGCTAGATCCACAGAAGCTCCTCTATGAGCAATGTTTCTAGAAAGTGGCGGGTATACTGTTCATCCAGTACCTGCTCCACTTTCTACAATGCTGCTTGTTAGCAAGAGAGTAAGTGATGGTGGTAATAATCAAAATCTTATGTTATTTATTCGGGGAAAAGCTATATCAGGTGCTCCAATTATTAATGGGACTAATCAATTTCCAAATCCTCCAATTATAATTGGTATAACTATAAAGAAAATTATAATAAATGCATGGGCAGTTACGACAACGTTATAAGTTTGATCGTCTCCAATAAAAGATCCTGGTTGTCCTAGTTCAATTCGAATTAATCATCTAAGTGATGTACCTACTATTCCAGCTCATGCTCCGAACAGAAAATAAAGAGTTCCAATATCTTTATGGTTTGTTGAGAATAATCATTTATTCATAAGATAGAGTGGCTGAATAATAGGCAGTAAATTGTAAATTTATTTATGGTTTTAAAACCCTTTATCAAAGGCTTTATAGTCAATGTATGATATTAGACTGCAATTCTGAAGTAGTAATTTTACTAAAGCTTACAAGAATGCCTGTAATTTTAACTTTGAAGGTTAATAGTTTTATTAACTTAAAGCTTTAAATGCTAAAAGTTGAAATTACAGGTAATGAAATATTAGCAATGATTAATAATATTTGTATATTTATATTTAAACTTGATTCAGGAAATCATTTGTATGTTGAATTTCTGATTAAGATTGTAGTTCTTACAAGTCGTAAATAATAAAATAGGGTAATTAATACTGATATAATTATAATTATTAGTATGGTGTATGAGTTAGAATAAATTAATTCTTGAATAACTATTCATTTAGGCAGGAATCCTAAAAATGGAGGTAATCCTCCTAATCTTATAAATAAAATAATAATTAAACTCTTTTCTATAAAAGAAGATATTGTTCTAGTAAATTGGTTGATTGTATAGGATGAGTAAGTGTTGAATGTGTAAATTATTATTATTAAAATAATAGAGTAAATGACCAGGTATTTTATTCATAATTCATTTCTGAATTTTATACAGGCAATTATCCATCCTATATGATTAATTGATGAATATCCTATAATTTTTCGAAGTGATGTTTGGTTAAGTCCTCCGATTGCTCCTGTAATGGTAGAAAGGATAATGATGACTGGAAGTATGTTTCTTTTATCTGAAACTAATGATAAAATGGATAGTGGAGCAATTTTTTGCCATGTTATAAGAATTATACAATCAATTCAACTTATTTTATCTAAGATCTCTGGGAATCAGAAGTGAAAGGGGGGTACACCTAGCTTAATAAATATTCTGAATATTAGTGTACTATAAAAGAAATAATCAATTACAAATTGAGATATTGTAATTAATCTATTTCTTAATACGGACACTAATATTAGGATCGATCCCAATCTTTGAATCAGAAAATAAATTATGCATCTTTCAGATGCTATAATATTTTTTGATTTATATAAGATAGGGATAAAAGCGATCAAATTTATTTCTAGGCCTATTCACATTCCTAACCATGTTTCGGATCTTAAAGTCAACAAGGTTCCTAAAACTATAATTCTGTAAAATAACATTTTACTAACATTAGTTATTAAAAAGAAGAAGATTTGACTTCTATAATCAGGGTATGAACCTAAAAGCTTAATTAGCTTATCTTTTTATATTTTGGTGTATGATGCACGTGGAGTTTTGAATTCCTTGGATTTAGTTTGAATCTAAAAAATATAATAAGGGTAAATTATACATATTCTATTCTATCAAAATAGTCCTTTTAATCAGGCACCTTATT